CTTTTATATGTGCTTTGAAAGCACTAAATAGACAATGTCTAAAAGTTTTTTTTTTTTTTTAAAAAAATCTCCCCTTCTCATAAAGGGGAGATCTTTTTATCTGAAGTTAATTTGTACTAATGTATTAATTTCTTTAAATTTTAATTTAATTATTAAAGATAGTAAAATATTGAATTAGAAATAAAATTAAATTATAAATTATTTTTTTTTTTATTGTTATTTTTTTAATTAAAATTTTGATAATTTTAAATTTTTAATTTCAAAATCTTTTATACCTAATTAAAAAAATTTAAATTTTTTTTWAAAAAAAAAAAAAAACTTAATTATTGTTTTAATATTTTTATTAAAAACTTTATATTTAAAACTTGTGTTCCTTTTTTTTGTAGATCTAATATTTATAAGAAGTCTATAATTTTTTTATTTAGTGAAATCTTTTAAAGAGTTTTTTAAAGAAATAATAAACTTGGTGCCAGCAATTGCGGTTAAACTAATGTTTTAAAGAATATTTATTAAGGAAAATAATTGGTAAATTATAAATTTTTATATAGGTGAAATTTTTTATATTTAGTATATTTTTAATATTTTTAAAAAATAAGGTTAGGACTAGGATTAGATACCCTATTACACTTATTTAGGAGTCCTTGAAAGATTAAATATAAAATTTGAAAATTTGGCGGCTTTTTTATTTAGAGGAACTTGTCTATTAAATTGATAAACCTCAATAGTTTGGTTTTTAAATTTAATTTTGTATACCATCATTTAAATAATTTTGAAATAATCAATTATTAAAAATTTTTTTAAAGAAATTAGATCAAGGTGCAGATATATTTAAAATTAGATTAGTTACAATAATTTTTTATACAGTGTCAAGTAAAGTTTTGGTAAAAGGTGGATTTAAATGTAATATATCAATACATATATGAAAATTAATAATCTAGTGTACAAATTGCCCGTCACTCTCTTTGAGATAAGTCGAAACAAAGTAGAAGTACCTGAAGGTGTTTCTAAAAATGATTATGTTATTACTTACAATAATAAATACCAATATGGCATTTTTAGTACTGTAAAGGATAGAATAAAAATTATAAAGAATATATATATTATACTACCTTTTGTATCAGGTTTAATTAATATATAATATATTAATCAATTTCGAAATTATTTGATCTAATAAAGAATATAATTTGTTTGTAGAAAAAAAGAAATAATTCTTTTTTAGTGGTGAAAATCCTTCCGAAAATAATAATATCTAATTAAAAACGAAATAATTAAGTTTATTATTTGTAAAATATAAGTCCAGTTGGGTAAGCTAATTGGAATAAAATAATAAAAAGTAAGTAGTAAAAACTAGGCTTTAAATTAGCTATGTTTATAATTTGTATTAAGTAATTTCTTTTTTAATAAAAAATATTTTAAATTAGTTTTTTAAATTTTTTTAATTATATAAAAATTATAAAAATGATTAAATTAGTATTTTTGTAAGTTAAATTTTATGAACTCAAATATATTTTGACTGTTTAACAAAAACATTTCTTTTTGAAAAATAAAAAGTAAAGCCTGCCCGGTGAATTTTTAACGGCTGCGGTATTTTGACCGTGCTAAGGTAGCATAATAAATTGTTCTTTAATTGGGAACTGGAATGAAAGGTTATACAATTTATAATTTTATTAAATTTAATATATGAATTTTCATTATAAGTAAAAATGCTTATATTTTATAAAGGGACGATAAGACCCTAGAAGCTTTAGTTTTTAGTGATATAATATAGTTATATTTATAGGTTATATTTTAAAAAATTTTGATTGGGGAAATAAGAATTTTATAAATAATTTTGTTAGGTATGATTATAATATTTAAAGATCTTTTATATAAAAATGGGATGTAAAAGTTACTCTAGGGATAACAGCATAATAATTTTGGATAGACCTTATATATAAAATTGATTATGACCTCGATGTTGAATTAAAAATATCTTTATAAAGTAGAAATTATAAAAGAAGGTTTGTTCAACCTTTAATTTTTTACATGATTTGAGTTCAGACCGGTTTAAGCCAGGTCGGTTTCTATCTTTTATTATATAATAGTTTTTTTAGTACGAAAGGACCAAATAACTTTAATATTTACTATTTAGGCAGATTATTGTAATAAATTTAGAATTTATATATGGTTATACCAAATAGTATTGGAATATTTAATTATTATTACAAATTATTTTATTATATTTATTTTAATTTTAATTTCGGTTGCTTTTGTAACATTATTAGAACAAAAAGTAGTAGGTTCAATACAGATTCGATTAGGACCAAATAAAACAGGATTTTGGGGTATATTACAACCTTTTGCAGATGCAATAAAATTATTTTTTAAAGAAAATATTAATTTAAGAATAAGTAATATAGCTATTTATTATATAATGCCTATTATGAGTTTAATATTGAGATTAACGTTGTGAGTGGTTTTTCCTTTTGTAGAAGGGGGTGTGGATTTATATCTGGGAGTTTTATTCTTTATATGTGTTAGAAGTATAAGAGTATATCCTATTATATTAATAGGTTGATCTTCAAATTGTAAATACTCAATAATAGGATCAATTCGAGCAATGGCCCAAATGATTTCGTATGAAGTAAGCCTTATAATAATTATTTTGAGTTTAATTTATATAAAGACAAGTCTTAATTTTAAGGAATTAATAGGTTGGACAGTAATGTTTTTACCTTTATTAATTTATTTTCCATTAGCAATAATTTGATTAGCTTCTAGATTAGCTGAAACTAATCGTACTCCTTATGATTTTTCTGAAAGAGGTTCTGAATTAGTTTCTGGGTTTAATACTGAGTATAGAGGAGGGGGATTTACGTTAATTTTTATTGCTGAATATAGAAGAATTTTGTTTATATCTTTTTTATTCAGTATTCTTTTTCTGGGGTTTGAGAGTATGAATATTTTGGTATTATTTAATACTATAATTGTTTCTTTTTTATTTATTTGAATTCGTAGTACTATACCTCGCTTTCGGTACGATAAATTAATAGGATTAGCATGAAAAAGTTTTTTACCTATTAGATTATTATTGTTTCTTTATTATTTAAGTATATGTTAACATTATTCATTTGAACGTAAAGGACCTTTAGTAAAAAATGAATTTTTTACTACTAAAATAAGAAGTAATAACAAATAATAAATTAATAAAATCGTGAATAAAGATATGTCATTGGAATATACTTTACCGATAAATGAAATTATAATTGGTAAATTTGAAAAATTAATAGAATTGTCATAAAAATAATTCAATTTGAAATAAAAATAAATAAAAAAAGTGAATAATATTGTAAAAATTATAATAGGAACAAAATCTAAAATAAAATATTTTATCATGGAATTTGAAGCCAATGAAGAGACATAAGTCAATACAACTATTATTCCCCTTAAAAAAATTATGAATAAAAGATATCTAAATCAAGAAATTCCATTAAAAATATAGATTGTAAGACCAATTATAATGGTCTGCAAAGTAATTATTATTCTTATAAATAAGGGGTGTCATGAGTAAAAAAATATAATAATTAGAATGTAACTAAAGAAAGAAAATATAAAATAAATATTATAATGTTAATAATTAATTTAATTATTCTATTTGGTTTATTTATAAATTTAATTAAGTTTGTTTTTAATAATATATATGTTTTGATTAGTTTGTTAAGCTTAGAATATATTTCTATTTTATTATATTGATTACTAAGAATAAATTTAATTTATATAGGAAGCGAAATGTATTATTTACTTTATTTTTTGGTTATAATAACATGTGAAGGGGTGTTAGGCTTGTCTCTTATAATTATGACTAGATTTTCAAATACTATAAATTATATAAAATGATATAATTCTTCTAGATGTTAATAACATTAATATTTCTTTTAAGAAGGGTGTTCCTAATCAACCTATTTATTGAAATATTATTAACTTTAAGATTAATTATATTTATTTTTATTCTATTAAATTGGACTTTTTTAAAAAGAATGATTTCTTTTTCATTTTGTATAGATTTTTTTTCTTATAATCTTGTGCTATTGAGGATTTGAATTATTATTCTTAGTTTAATAGTTAGCTTTAGAGAATATTCTTGAAAAAATAAAAATTATTTTTATTTAATTAATTTATTATTATTAATTTTTTTATGTCTAAGTTTCAGATTAAAAGATTATTTATTATTTTATATTTTTTTTGAGTCTTCTTTAATCCCCATTTTACTAATTATTTTAGGGTGAGGATACCAACCAGAACGGTTGATAGCTGGTGTTTACATATTATTTTATACTTTATTTGCTTCTTTACCTTTATTAGGACTAATTTTTTATTATATTAGGTGTACTGGGTTCGGATCAATAAATATTTATATTAATTTTATAATTTACAATACTTGAATAGAAATTATTTTAGTAACAGCTTTTTTAGTAAAATTTCCTATATATATATTACATATTTGACTACCTAAAGCTCATGTTGAAGCTCCTGTTAGAGGTTCCATAATTTTGGCGGGTATTCTATTAAAATTAGGGGGTTATGGTATTATTCGATTTTTGCCAATAATTGTAAGATTTCATCAATTAAAAATGAAATATATTTTTATTAGAATAGCTTTAATTGGTGGTTTTGTAGTTGGTATATTATGTTTACGACAGATAGATATAAAAATATTAATTGCCTATTCTTCAGTGTGCCATATAGCAAGATGTATTAGAGTATTATTTGTACTAGGGGAATTAGGATTTAAAGGTTGTTTATTTATAATAGTAGCTCATGGTTTATGTTCTTCTGGCCTATTTTATTTAGTAGATGTGATGTATAAACGAACTGGAACTCGAAGTTTATTTGTGAACAAAGGTATATTAAATATTATACCTAATTTAAGATTTTGATGATTTATATTTTTGTTAGCTAATTTAGCTGGTCCTCCTACCTTAAATTTATTCAGAGAGATTTGTATACTAATTAATTTAATTTCTTGAAGAAAACTTAATATATTTGCATTAATAGGAATTACCTTTTTTTCTGGCTCTTATAGAATTTATTTATACTCTTTGAGACAACATAATAATTTTTTATTAAGAAAAAATGCTATCAAGACTTGTTCGTTTTTAAATTATTATATTTTATTTAGACATCTTTTGCCCTTAAATATTATAATTTTGAGTATTATATCATTTTATTGTTTTGATAGTTTATAAAAATATTATATTGTGGTTATAAAGAAGAAAAATTCTCAAAACATTGAACATTAAAAAATCAATTTATTATATTAGTATAATGGGTATATATTTTATAGCATTAATTTCATTTTTATTGTTTATAATTTTAATAAGTAATAATAAGAGAATTTTTTTAGAATGAGAATTATTTTCTTTAAATGGGGTTTCTATAATTTTTTTGATTTTATTAGATTGAATAAGATGTATATTTATATTCACTGTTAGATTGATTTCGGCTGTAATTTGTGGTTATTCTAAATACTACATAGAAGGGGATAAACATTATAAACGATTTATAATAGTTTTATTATTATTTGTGGGTTCAATAATTTTATTAATTTTAAGACCAAATATAATTAGACTACTTCTAGGTTGAGATGGTCTTGGATTAACGTCCTATATTCTGGTAGTTTATTATCAAAATGAATATGCCTGCAATTCAGGTATATTAACCATTCTTAGCAATCGAATTGGAGATGCTATAATTTTAATTTGTATTTGTTTAATATCATGCAACTCTTCGTGAAATTTTTTATTAGAAACTATAAGATCTAAATTAATATTAATTCTACTTATTACAAGAGCTATCACTAAAAGAGCTCAAATTCCTTTCTCTGCTTGACTCCCAGCTGCTATGGCAGCTCCGACACCTGTGTCTGCTTTAGTACATTCTTCCACCTTAGTAACAGCAGGAGTCTATATTTTAATTCGATTTTATCCTTGCTTTTATGATCCTTCTATTTATATTTTTTTGTTAATTATTAGATCTTTGACTATAGTTATATCAGGTTTGATAGCTAATTTCGAAATAGATATAAAAAAAATTATTGCCTTATCTACTTTAAGACAATTAGGTCTTATAATAATAATTATTCCCTTGGGCCTATCAGAATTAGCTTTTTTTCATTTAATTACTCACGCAATATTTAAGTCTACTATTTTTATATGTGCAGGTATTATAATTCATAATATAATGGGAAGACAAGATTTACGTCTAAGAGGAAATTTTTTTTCTAACAGACCATTTTTAGGATTATTTTTTAGTGTTTCTAATTTATCATTATGTGGGTTCCCATTTTTAGCTGGTTATTTTTCTAAAGATCTTATTTTAGAGAATATTATTTCTTGTAATATAAATATTATATTTCATTTCATAAGGATATTAGGTACAGGATTAACTATTAGGTATAGACTTCGGGCTATATATTTTATAAGAAATACCTCAACTTCTAATGTTACAAGAATTTTAAGAGATATAAGAATTTATTTGATAAAAACAACAGCTGTTATATTTTTTATAACAATAGTAAGAGGATTTTTTATTTCTTGATTAACTTTACCTAATATACTGTTAGTTATAAATTTGACTTACGTAAATAAATTTTATATTGGGGTCATTATTATAATATTTTTTTATATGATAATTATATATTTAAAAAATAATAATCTTATTCATATCTATAAAATAAATACTTTTAAAAAAAGATTTTATTTAATAATATATTTACCTTTTATCACTACACAATTTATTAGGGGTAATATTTTCAAAGAAAGATATAAATTAAGAAAGATTATTGATTCGGGGTGAGTAGAATATTTATTGGGTTTTTATATATATAAGTATTTTAACTTAATTTATTACAAATTTATTTTTAGTCAAGTATCAAGATTTTTAAAAACCTTTTTAATTTCAATATTTATGATTATTATAATAATGATAAATTTCTATTATTTGAGTAGCTCTTAGAGTATTATTTTGAAGAAATAAAGGAAGATTATTCTCTTAAATAAAATAGGGCTTAGCCATTACTTAATTCGAAGTTAAGTTTATTCTATTTTATTTTTAATTTTAAATATCTTTGTTTTGAAAAAACAATATGTTTTATACACTATAAAAACAACAGGATTATCTCATTTTTATTATTAACAATAATAAGCCTCTTTTTGGCTTCTGTTAATAGATATAGCTTTTAGCTCTTTAAGAATTAGAAGTTCTTTATATATCTTAAGATTTTATATATTAATATTTCTTATAATTGCAAATTATAAATTGTTCCCAACTCAAAATCTAAGACACCCAATTTAATGCCCCTTGATTTCATTCATGAAATAGTCCAACTACTAAAATAATAATAATAATAGAAGTGACAAAAGAAAAATAGGAAATTATATAATAATTTATTAAAATACCAACCGGTATAATAACTACAATTTCAATATCAAAAATTAAAAAAATAATTGCTACCAAAAAAAATCGAATCGAAAATGAAGTTCGAGCTTTCTTAAATGGATCAAATCCACATTCAAATGGGGAATTTTTTTCTCGTTCCTTCTTTATTTTTATTCCTAAAAAATTAGCTAAAACATAAATAATAAATGATAGTGTTAATAAAATGATAATAAGAGTGTTTAAAATATAAATATTAAGAACCTCATCAATAAATAAATACAAATAAAAAAAGTCAAACAACATCTACAAAATGTCAATATCAAATAGCGGCTTCTAACCCAAAATGGTGATAACTAGAAAATTGACCAATTACTAAACGTAGTAGATTTACTCTTAAAAATAGTCTTCCAACAATTACATGAAGACCATGAAATCCTGTGGCAACAAAGAAAATACTACCATAAACAGAGTCTGAAATAGTGAAAGGAGCTTCAAAATATTCAAAAATTTGTAATAAAGTAAAATAAATACCTAATGAAATGGTAATAACTATTCTTTGAACTGCTTGTGTATGAAGACCTTGAAGAATTGCATTATGAGCTCAAGTTACTCTTACTCCTGATACTAATAAAACAATAGTATTCAATAATGGAATTTTAAATGGGTTAAAAGCCTCAATTCCTGTAGGAGGTCATATTAAACCAATTTCTATAGTAGTATTAAGTCTACTATGAAAAAACGCTCAAAAAAATGAAAAGAAAAAAAAAATTTCAGAAATAATAAACAAAATTATTCCATAACGAAGACCTGAAATTACTTTTATTGTATGAAGACCTTGTAAAGTACCTTCACGACAAATATCTCGTCATCATTGATAAGAACAAAAAGATACTATAATCAATCTTATAAAAACTAAGTTAAACCTATAAGTATGGAATCATTTTGCTAATCCTGTTAAAAGGAAAAAAACCCCAAAAGAAGTAATAATTGGTCAAGGTCTCTTTTCAACTAAATGATAAGGGTGATTTCTATGTCTTGTCATTAATAGGATAATTCAGATCTATATAAAGTAAATAATATACTAAATACATAAGCTTGAATGAAAGCTACAGCTGTCTCTAAAATTATTAAAGCAAATTCACCAAAAATTAAGAAACCAGATATATATAATGTCCTACTAATTAAAGAAGTACTTAATAAAGAAATTAATAAATGACCAGCAATTATATTTGCACATAAACGTACAGATAGCGTAATAGGACGAATAATGTTTCTAATTGTTTCCACTAAAACTATAAATGGTATAAGAAACCCAGGAGTTCCTTGTGGAATTAAATGAATTAATAAGTTTTTATAATTATTAATTCAGCCATAAATTATTAAGGTAACCCATCTTAAAAGAGCTAATCTTAACGTTAATCTCATATGTCTAGAAGCACAAAAAATATAAGGAAAAAGACCTAATACATTATTGAATATAATAAATATAAATACTGAAATAATAGTTAATAAAACAAAACTAGATTTTAACAATAAAGGTTTAAATTCACTGACAATATATTTAATAAAATAAAAATATATAATATTTATTCGTCCTAAAATTAATCAAAAGATTCTTGGAAAAAAAATTAGTCATAGTAAAATCGAAACTCAATTGTTTATAATATATAAAGTTGATGGGTCAAAAACTCTAAATAAATTTATTGTCATATTAATTTTATATACTTATTCTTCTTTATAGTTTTATCAAAAGCATATTTATTTTCATTAACAAAAAATATATTACTTATTATATACAAAATTACAAACCTAATAATTAAATAAATAATTAATCATAAAGAAGGAGCTATCTGTGGCACAGAAAAATACAATGGTTACTTTAATTTGACAAATTAATATTATAAATTAACTAATTTTTCATGAGAAGTTTTACACTATAATAAATTTAAAAAACTTACACTATTTCAGCCACCTCATAAATCCAATTTATTTAATCAATTAATAAAATATTTTATAGTAACTGATTCTAACTTAATTGGTATGAATCTATGATTAGCTCCACAAATCTCTGAACACTGGCCATAAAAAATACCACAACGATTAATTATAAAATTTATTTGATTCAACCGACCTGGCACTGCATCTACTTTTAATCCCAATGAAGGGATAGCTCAAGCATGAATAACATCTGCAGCTCTTACAATTATACGAATTTGTAAATTTACTGGTAATACTAACCTATTATCAGTTTCAAGTAAACGTAATCCATTTTTTCCCAGATCTCCTGTAGGAATTATATAAGAATCAAAAGATAAATTTTTAAAATAAGGATATTCATAAGATCAATACCATTGATGTCCTATAACTTTTATAGTTAAATGTGATTCAAAAGAATCGTCTAAAAAATATAAAACTCGAAGAGATGGTAAAGCAATTAATAATAAAATAAAAATTGGAATTACAGTTCATATAGTTTCAATAGTCTGCTCTTGATTGAAGAATCGATAAGTAAAATTAAAATAACATACAAATAATAAATTTAACCCTACTAATCTAAGAATAAAAATAATAACTATTATAGTAAAATCATGGAAAAAAATTAATTGTTCTATAACTGAAGAGGATCTATCTTGAAAATTAAGTATAAACCAAGTTAAAATTCTTAAGAGGTAACCCATTCATAGATTTTAAAGCTATCACATTAATTCTGTCATCTTAAGAATTACATAAAACAGGGATGTCTAAATAATTATGATCTGCAGGGGGGAAAGAATTTTTTCATTCTAAAGAAGAAATCATATTTAATGAAAATAAAATACCCCGCTTCCTAATAAAAGATTCTAATAATATAATAACAAAAATTATTATAGATACCATAGATAAATAAGATCCTAAAGAAGAAACAATATTTCAACCAATAAATGAGTCAGGATAATCAGAATAACGTCGTGGTATACCACTAAGACCTAAAAAATGTTGAGGAAAAAAAGTCATATTAACCCCTAGGAATATTCTATAAAAGTGAAGTTTAGCTAAAGTAGTATCTAAAGTTAAACCTGTAAATAAAGGATATCAATGGCTAAACCCAGCAAAAATACCAAATACAGCACCCATAGACAATACATAATGAAAATGAGCTACTACATAATAAGTGTCATGTAAAACAACATCAATAGAAGAATTAGCTAATATAATACCAGTTAAACCCCCTATAGTAAAAAGAAAAATAAATCCAATTCTTCAAATCAAAGAAGGTCTAAAAGATAATTTACCTCCTTGAATCGTTCCTAACCAACTAAAAATTTTAATTCCAGTTGGTACAGCAATAATTATAGTTACTGATGTAAAATAAGCTCGAGTATCTACATCCATACCAACTGTAAATATATGATGAGCTCAAACAATAAATCCTAAAATACCAATAGCCAACATAGCATAAATTATACCTAATACTCCAAAAACTCTTTTTTTACCAGTTTCTTGTCTTACCACATGAGAAACAATACCAAAAGCGGGTAAAATTAAAATATATACTTCTGGATGGCCAAAAAATCAAAATAAATGTTGGTATAAAATAGGATCTCCCCCTCCTCTAGGGTCAAAAAAAGAAGTATTTAAGTTTCGGTCAGTTAATAATATTGTAATAGCACCAGCCAATACAGGTAAAGACAAAAGTAATAAAATTACAGTAATAAAAACTGATCAAACAAATAAAGTAACTTGATCTATCTTTATTCCTATAACTCGCATATTTATCACAGTAGAAATAAAATTAATTGCTCCTAAAATAGAAGAAATTCCTGCTATATGAAGAGAAAAAATAGCCAAATCTACAGAACAACCACTATGACCAATTAAACCTGCCAAAGGAGGGTACACAGTTCAACCAGTTCCTACTCCACTCTCCACTATTCTTCTTATTAATAATAATATAAAAGAAGGAGGTAATAACCAAAACCTTATATTATTTATACGTGGAAAAGCCATGTCAGGTCTACCTAACATTAAAGGAAGTAATCAATTACCAAATCCACCAATTATAATAGGCATAACTATAAAAAAAATTATTACAAAAGCATGAGCAGTAACAACCACATTATACAATTGGTCATCACCAATTAAATTACCAGGGTATCTTAATTCTATACGAATAATTACACTTATAGCAGTCCCAACTATCCTAGCTCAACCGCCTAAAACAAAATATAACGTTCCAATATCTTTATGATTGGTAGAAAATAATCAGCGTTTTAAAATATTTGAATTTAAGATACCTTATTGGAAATTTGGAAGATTTCTAGTTTATTTAACTTAAAATTCATTAAATTTAAGAATAGTCTTTTTGAGAACTTTGAAGGTTCTTAGTTTATATAACTTAAAATTTAATAGAATTATTAATACAATAGGGATCATAAATAATCCTATAGCATTAATGAATAACCTAATCTTTGCTCCATTATTACTTTTAGATAAAAATATATTTTTATGTATTAATATAATAAAATTGAAAACAAAAATTCGAGCATAAAAAAATAAGCTAATGAAAGCTCCTAATAGTAAGTATACCAATAAAAAAATATTATAGTTTATAGTAAATTCTTTAATTATAACAAATTTAGGAATAAATCCCGTTAAAGGAGGTATTCCCCCAATGGAGAGAAGTCTAATACCTAATCTCAAAGAAATAAAAAAATTTAACTTCAAGAATATATGGCTTAAATTATTTATCAAAAATTTTTCTAAAATATATAAAACAGAAAATAAAATAAATCTATAAAAAAAAAAATAAATTATTCAAATATAAATAGACCTAACCACACCTAAAATTATCCATGAATTATGAGAAATAGAAGAAAAAACTATAATTTTTCGTAAAGAACTAGTAAATAATCCTCCTAATGAACCAATCATAGCACATAACAACCTAATAATATAAACCATATAATTTATTACTTCATTAATATTAATGTATATATAATTAAATAAAATAAAAGGACCAACCTTTTGAATGGTTAATAAAATACCAACCAAAGGTCATGTTAGACCTTCTACAATATTTACAATTCATTGATGAAAAGGAACAAACCCTAATTTAATTCTTAAACCTCTAATAAATAAAAAATAATATATATCAAAATTTATAAATATTCTAAGTACACCAATAAAAATTAAAATAGAACTAAATGTTTGAATAAAAAAGTACTTTAATCCTCTCTCAATTGAATATTTACTTTTTTTAAGTATAATCAAAGGAATAAATGATAATAAATTTATTTCAATAAAAAACCAAATTAAAAATCAAGAATTTATACAAACTATTATAATAATAGAAAAAATTAAAAAAAAACAAAACAAAACAAATGAAGGATGAAAAAAAATAATATATAGTGAAATCACAATAAGTTGCAAACTTATAAATGCTAATAGCTATATTAATTTACTTTAGTGTATTTGAGCACATAAAATTTTGATTTTTAAAGAAAAAACTTAAGTAATTTAGTATTGTATAAAACATACCAAATTGTAAATTTGGAGAAACGAAAGTCTAAATTAACTAGAATAGTTTAAAAAAAATGTAAATTTTGTAAATTTAAGATGTTAATTCTTTTAGTAATAGTAAGAATTATTCTATATTTTCTTCATCAATGAAACATCTTTATTAGATTATACTATTAAAAGAGAATATATCATAAACGAGATATGAGCCCGTCAGCTTTTTTAGCTTATCTTTTATCTCAGAAAGGATAATAAATCATCTATAATCTCCAAAATTATTATTTTCAAAAACTACTTTCTGATATAATGTTAAATCAAGTGAAAGATAAATCATCATTAATCAAAACAATAGACTCAACATTTATAACTTTACCAGCACCAAAAAATATTTCATTTTCTTGAAATGTAGGTTCCCTTTTATTTATATGTTTGTTTGTTCAAATTCTTACTGGCCTCTTATTAGCCTCTTCTTACACTCCAGGTATAGAAAGAACATTCAATATAGTTATATCTTCAATAGAAGATATTAATAAAAATTGATTAATCCGCTATATTCATGCTAATGGTGCATCTTTATTTTTTATTTGTCTATACTATCATATTAGACGAAATATTTATTATCATTCATATATATACAAGCATACTTGATCAGTAGGGGTAACAATCTTTATTTTAACTATAGCTACTGCTTTTCTAGGTTATGTTCTACCAATTAATCAGATATCTTACTGGGGAGCGTCAGTAATTACTAATTTACTATCCGAAATCCCTTACATTGGACCTAACTTAATCCAATTAGTTTGAGGATCCCCATCCGTAAACTCCCCAACAATCATACGATTCTTCTCGTTTCATTTTATTTTACCATTTATTATTACAGCACTAACTATCATTCATATTGTTTTATTACACGAAACAGGTTCAAAAAATCCTCTAGGAATCATATCTACTAATAACAAGTATATATTTAATCCAGTTTATATTTTTAAAGATATATTAGGATTTATTACAATCATGATACTATTTATATTTATTAGACTATTAATACCTTTATCGTTAGGTGATGATGAAAATTTTTTTAATCTAAATCCATATGTTACACCCATTCATATTCAACCAGAATGGTACTTTTTATTTGCCTATGCAATTTTACGATCTATCCCAAATAAAATAGGAGGAATTATTGCCTTAGCAATAGCTATTATTATTCTTTATTTCTTGCCTTATTTACACAAGGCAAGACTTCCAATACACTGTTATCCTTTAAGAAAATTAATTTTCTTTTTATTCTTAATTGATGTATGTTTACTAACTTGAATTGGTATATCACCAGTAGAACCACCATATATTTTTACTGGCCAAATACTAAGAATCTTTTATTTTTCTTACTATTTTATATTTTCTGGTATATATTATATATGAGAAAAAGTAATTATGATTTAA